TGCGGTATCTTCTCAGATTTTGCACGTGTTATACAAGTTCCTTCTATTTCTCCAAGCAAAGATCTTCGCATTGCGATGCCTATCGTATCGCCTTGACCTCTCATAAGCGGAAACAAGATAAAACGGGCATAATTAAGACGCTTGCTATCGGCTCTTGATTCAACACACTTCCACTGTAGTGGCCGAGTAGATATTGCTACTTCCTCTCGAAGCATAGTACTATTATTTGATCGTTGAATCATTTATTTCTCTTGAACTTCAAATCCGTTCAATTCTTATTTCTACACACGTCTTTTTTTCGGAGGTCTACATCCATTATGTGGCAGAGGGGTTACGTCCTGTATTAGACATATGCGTATACCACTTCTACCAATGGCTCGTAATGCTGCATCTCTTCCGAGACCAGGACCCTTTATCCTGACTTCTGCTCGTTGCATACCCTGATCAACTACTGTACGAAGGACATTTCCCGTTGCGGTTTGGGCAGCAAATGGTGTTGCTTTTCTTGCGGTTCTGAATCCGCAAGTACCGGCGGAGGACCAAGAAACTACCTGACCCCGTACATCTGTAACCGTTACGATGGTATTATTGAGACCGGCTTGAACATGAATAAGCCCTTTTGGTATTCGACGCCCACTCTTACGCGAACTAAGACGTCCACGCCTACGTGGACTAAGATGTCCTTTCCTACTTGAACCAACTCTTGGTCTTATTATAATAGGTTTTGCCATATTTTGTCATCTCATAAATGGGAGTCAGAGATATATGGATATATCCATTTCATGTTAAAACAGATCATTTGGACATTATTAAGTCCTTTAGAGAGCCTCTTTGTCGATTTTTAGTTTAGATTCGAAGGATTATCCTTGTCTCTGTTTATGTCTCGGGTTGGAACAAATTACTATAATTCGTCCCCGCCTACGGATCAGTCGACATCTTTGACAAATTTTACGAACGGAGGCCCTTATTTTCATATTTGTAATTCCTTAATTGACTCCTTGGAAGAAAATAAGTCTCTTGCAATTTTGAGATGCGAGTCCCCGCGAAAGTAGTGTGAGTGTTGAAAAGGTCATCTAGTTATTCAAATCTTTGTTGTTGAGTCTATAAATGATACGCCCCTTGGTTGAATCATAACGACTTACTTCGATTTTGACTCTATCTCCTGGTAGTATTCGTATAAAACTACATCGGATCTTTCCTGAAATATACCCTAGAATCAGATCTTCATTATCTAAACGAACCCGGAACATGCCGTTGGGCAGTGATTCCGTAATTAAACCTTCATAAATCAATTTTTGTTCTTTCATTCCAGGTAATCCCTTTGAAGTATCAACTCATGGAGGAGGAGTGATATTTGTCTGCTTTTTTGTCACAAATAGGAATAGGAAGTTACCGACCAAATTCGGATATCAAAAAGGTTACCATATATATAACAAAATTTCTCCCCCGATTCTTTCTAGTCGAGCCTCTCGATCTGTCATTATACCTCGAGAAGTAGAAAGAATTACAAGCCCCATACCTCCTAAAATCTTAGGGATTTGTTGATAGTTAGAATAGATTCGTACACCGGGTCGGCTGATACGTTTTAAAATAGTTCTATATGGCCCTTTTCTATGTCTTCTTCTATATGGTAGGGTTAAAACTAAGAAATTTGTGTTCCTTTCTCGGTGTTTCCTCACGTTTTCGATAAAGCCTTCTCGTAGAAGTATTTTCACAATGTTTTCGGTGATATTAGTAGATGCTATTCGAACCAGTTCTTTGTTATCCATCTCCGCGTTTCGTATAGAAGTTATTATGTCGGCAATAGTGTCCCTACCCATGATGACCTATAATTATTGGTACCTCTGAGTTTTTTTTATTATCAACATGCTCTTTTTTTTTTTTTATCAATTATTAAGGGATATACGTGAGACACAATCTACTATCTATTCTATATTCAGATACACTAAAGATATCGTGGTCTCGTCTATGAGTTTTTATAATACCTCAGGGGCTAATGAAACTATTTTAGTAAAATTCAATTGTCTCAATTCCCAAGCGATCGCACCAAAGACTCGAGTTCCTTTTGGATTGCCTTTTTGATCAATGACAACTGCAGCATTGTCATCATATTGTATTATCATGCCATTGTCCCGTTTGAGTTCTTTACATGTACGTACAACTACAGCTCTGATCACTTCTGATCTTTCTAGAGGCATATGAGGCACTGCTTCTTTGATTACAGCAACAATAATGTCACCAATACGAGCATATGGACGATTAGTAGCTCCTATGATTCGAATACACATCAATTTTCGAGCTCCGCTGTTGTCTGCGACATTTAAATGGGTTTGAGATTGAATCATAGCTTTTTTTGATCTTTTCTTTCAATCCATAGAAAGGGCAAAGGAAAAAAGAAATATTGTTTGGCCAGAAAAAAACCAATTGCCCGTTGGTTTTTCATCAGAAAGACCCCTTTCCTTTGTTTGCACATCCCTATTCGACAATAAAGAATTGAGTTCGTATAGGCATTTTGGACGCAGCTATTGAAATAGCTTCTCTGGCTACTTTTTCTGAAACCCCAACCATTTCATAAAGTATTCGACCCGGTTTCACGACGGATACCCAATATTCGGGAGATCCTTTCCCCGAACCCATACGCGTTTCTGTTGGTCTTCTTGTAACAGGTTTGTCTGGAAATGTGCGTACCCATACTTTTCCACCACGACGCGCATACCGTGTCATTGCTCGTCGTCCGGCTTCTATTTGTCGAGAGGTGATCCAAGCCGGCTCAAGTGCCTGAAGAGCGTATCGACCGAAACAAATCCGATTGCCTCGATAAGAAACGCCCCGCATTCTTCCTCTATGTTGTTTACGGAATCTGGTTCTTTTGGGGTTATAGTTGATGGTTGTTTCACAATTCCATCTCTACTGCAAAACCGGACATGAGAATTTCTTCTCATCCAGCTCCTCGCGAATGAAACGATTCAATAATATTAGAGATAGGTATTCAATGAATAATACACTGAATCATAGGATTCTTTTTTTTTTTTTAGATCTAAGATTATATAGATTGTATACACGAATAGACGTCTAGATATTTCTAGACATCTAGAATCTAATTTCATTTAGAATTTCTTTTTGATATGATAACCAATCTTCATTTGGACTTGTATTGAATATCCTAAAACGTCGTAAGGCTTTCGCGGGCGAATATTGACTCTTTCAAGATCTGGTTTATCCGAAGGGTCAGTCCATGACCTAGCAGAATAACTGAATTGGTTTCCGGTGCGTTTCGCCATCCCACCTAATGAATTATTAGAATTATTCGTTTTCAATAGAATCTTCTGCAGTCACAGGTTCCGTCGTTCCCATCACTTCTTGATGAATGGCTAGGTCCGAACTCGGCAATGGAGCTCTTAATTGAATTTGTTGTTCCTGAGTCAATTTCCTCAGCCTTTATTGACTTGGTGCTCTTTTTTTTTTTTTGTTTTAGGTTCTTCCTACGTATTGATGCTTTATTACACTGCCGTTTCTGAGATGATTCATAGACCATACATATTGGAATCATATATCATGGATATTTTAGTTCTCTCTTTCTATCATCCGTCCATTTATCCAATCCTTTTCTTTCACAATCTATAATCAGATTGATTTTTCTTTTATGTAAAATAAAAAGATTTCAGTTGCTACAACGATATGATCAATCGATCATACAGTGACTGGTATCTTGGATCGAGATAATACGAAGCAATGAGCTGGTTATTAGTTCTATAGTTATTTATCGTTATGAGTTCTATAGTTAGTAGCTCATACTCTTATTCTGGTATGGGCCGCCCCCCTTTTTTTGAACCCTAACTGAAACCTAAATGAAATAAAAAACCGACGAGTCACACACTAAGCATAGCAATTATACCAAAGGGTCAATCCAATTTTTATTCAATCCTATAGAATAAAAAGAAAAAAGAATTGCTCATTTTGTGTGCCATCGCTGGATAGACTAGAAATCAAAAGACAAAAGAAAAGAGCCTTATTCCTGGCCCCCAAATATCCAAATTTTGATGCCTAATACCCCATAAACCATTCGAACTGTATATGAACAATAATCAATTTTAGCTTGAATGGTTTGTAGCGGAACCCTACCTTCTCTGATCCATTCAACACGTGCAATTTCTTTTCCGTCGATACGGCCTGCAATTTGTACTTGAATTCCTTTTGTATTCCCTTCCTTAATGGGTAATTCAATCGCGGTTTTCATTGCCTTTCGAAATGCAACTTTTTCTTTTAATTGTTTGGCTATGTATTCTGCAAGAATAGTAGGCTGTCCATAAGGCTTTGTAATTATTGTGATAGCAATGTTGAGTTTATAATTCACAGAATGAAACTCTTTTGCTACATTAGTCTGTAATTCTTTGATTCTTTGTGGTTTCCCCTCTTTTAATAATTTTGGCAAGTCGGGGAAGCTCGTATAGATTATGACCTTTATCACATCGATACTTTTTTGAATCTCTATACGTGAAATGATTGCCTCATCCGAAGGTTTTTTTTTTCCTTTTACATTGTTCTTAACACAATCACGTATATAATTCTTGATACAATCACGTATTTTTTGGTCTTCCTGAAGACCTTTGGAGTAATTTTTTGGTTTTGCAAACCAAAGGGAATGATGTCTTTGGGTTGTACCAAGTCTCAAACCAAGTGGATTTATTTTTTGTCCCATACACCCTCACTCTCCCTATTAGCCCATTTCAATTTCAGTCTGTCCCGATCTATCATATTAGAAATATCCCTCTCTTATATCTGTATATTTAGTATATATCTCTATCCATCTTTTTTATCCATATTTGATATTTCGATATATTTTACAATACATAGCCCTATTTTTTATCCATATTTGATCTTTCGATATAGCTTTCACTATATATTCATAGTCCTCTTTCTTTTTCCATATTTGCTCTTTCGGTATCTCTGTCAATACAATAGTTATATGACAGGTGGTTCTTTTTATCGGATAACTATGTCCTCGAGCTCGAGGTTTTAACTTTTTCCTGATAGTACCTCTGTTGACTTCGGCTTTACTAATGATTAAATCTGTTGTCTTTAAACGCATATTGTGCCTAGCATTAGCTGCTGCAGAAGAAACCAATTTTAAAATAGGTACACATGCTCGATAAGGCATGAGTTTTAATATCAAAAGTGTGTCTGTATAGGAACGTCCACGAATCTGATCAATGACTCTTCGCGCTTTGTGAGCAGACAGACAGATATGTTGACCTAAAGTGTATACTTCTACACCTTGGTCCTTTTTTATCATAAGGTTCACCTCCCACGAATGAACAACGAGCACCTAACATTCACTTTATTAATTCAGATTAACGACGAGATTTATTATCGTTTCTCGTATGTTCCCGAAAATTAAGAGTAGATGCAAATTCTCCCAATTTTTGGCCTACCATACGCTCTGTTATATAAACAGGCAAATGCTCCTTTCCATTATGAATGGCGATTGTATGTCCGATCATTGTGGGTATAATGGTAGATGCTCGGGACCAAGTTATTATTATTTCTTTTTCCCCCTTCATGTTGAGTTTTTCAATTTTTCCTAATAAATGATTAGCAACAAAAGGATTTTTTTTTTTTGAACGTGGCACAGCTAATTACTCCTATCTTTTTTCTTTTGTAAAGCCGAAGAAACATATGTGATGTTCAAGATTTTCCTATTTAGTACGTCGACGAAGAATGAAACTATCGCTATATTTATTCCGTTTTCTACTTCTTCTTCCAAGTGCAGGATAACCCCACGGGGTTAGGGGGTGTTTTCTACCAATGGGAGCCCTTCCTTCGCCACCCCCATGGGGATGGTCTACAGGGTTCATAACCACTCCTCTGACTACAGGACGCTTACCTAGCCAACGCTTAGATCCGGCTCTACGCCTCAAACTTTTCTGGCTCACCCCAACATTACCTACTTGTCCGACTGTTGCTGAGCAGTTTTTGGATATCAAACGGACCTCTCCGGATGGTAATCTTAATGTGGCCGATTTACCTTCTTTTGCAATCAGTTTTGCTCCAGCTCCCGCTGCTCTAGCCAACTGTCCACCCTTTCCAAGTGTGATTTCTATGTTATGTATGGCCGTGCCTAAGGGCATATGGGTTGAAGTAGATTCATCTTTTTGATCAATCAAAACCCCTTCCCAAACTGTACAAGCTTCTTTCCAAAGCATACGGCTTTCTGAATGTATAGGAGGATATCTAGACAGATGGTTCCTATATGAATCGTATGATGAAGTATCACATGAGTGGATAGATAGAAATCCAAATATGCTGAATCACTCATGTGATGATATTCTACATCCTCGGTCTCTCCGTTCCGTCATCTGGCTTATGTTCTTCATGTAGCATTCAGATCGAATGACTCTATGAAATTACGTCAATACTTCCATATATTAGGGGTAACGTAGGAGACATCTCTCTTTTTCCCCGGGGGGTAGAATTACCACTGATTAGCTTTCAATTCGCCTCTGACCAGCAAATGAAATGTGAATAACCTCTCTTCTCTTTGAAACAAAGGGCGTTTCTGGTTCTGTCGGTGCTTCAAACAATTTTGTCTTCTCCATATTACCATATCTCTAGAGTCAATAATTTTATATAAGGAATTACTGAACTCAATCACTTGCTGGGGTTACTCTTCAGTTTTCTGTTGAGGTCTATTCCGTAGAGGCATTCAAATAGGATCCGTGATCGATTTCTAGGTTTCGTCGTAAACCTGATTGGTTACTTCCAATTACGTAAATCCATGGTTCAAACCGCACTCAAAGGTAGGGCATTTCCCATTGAGATAGGAACTTCTGTACCCGAAACAATGGTATCTCCAATTCTAGCCCCTCTGGGATGTAAAATATAGCTCTTCTCACCATCCCCATAGTGTATGAGACAAATGTGTGCATTTCGATTAGGGTCGTATTCTATGGTTACGATTCTCCCAGATATGTCTTTTTCATTCCGTCGAAAATCTATTTTACGGTATAGACGCTTATGACCTCCCCCTCTATGCCTTGCGGTAATGATGCCTCTGGCATTCCGCCCTTTCCCACAATGACGCTGTCCAGAAATCAAATTCTTTCGTGGATTGGATTTCACTCGACTGTCTGCGGCCCCATTGCGTGTGCTCGGGGTAGAAGTTTTGTATAAATGTATCGCCGTTTCATTAAATAGTTGGATTGAAGCTCTTTTCTTTCTACAAAAAAAGGAGTGGAATATAATAACCCGGTTGAAGCGTAATGATCATACGTCTGTAATGCCTTGTATGTCCCATAATAGGTCCCATTCTTCGACCCTTTCCCGGGAGCCGATGACTATTCATAGCTATTACCTTAACCCCAAAGAAGAGTTCGACCCAATGCTTGATTTCTGTCCTAGTTGATCCTGACTCAACATTAGAAGTATATTGATTCTTCCCCACCAATAACCGAACACTTTTTTCTGTAAATACCGATTTGATTCCATCCATAAATCCCCTTTCTTTCCTATGAGTTCCAGTATTGATAAGAATTCTAGTTCTTACTGTTCATATGTTATAGTATGAATATACCACACCAATTCGTTCTCTATTAAGATTCGAATTCGAATCTACAGACTCGAACGAATCTCATAGAGAACTCTATCGAAATAGAACTCTATCGAAATAGAAGAATTCTGAAAACAAGAAAACCCATATAATATATATATATTATAAATATACGTTTTCGCATACAAAGTCAGCTATGATGATGATACAGAGCCAGTTCCAATAGACTGAACCATTCCTATCTATCCCATTGGTGTGCATCCAGTAGGAATTGAACCTACGAATTCGCCAATTATGAGTTGGGCGCTTTAACCATTCAGCCATGGATGCTTGGATCATCATACATCGTGAATAAATCATTTCCAACCATAACCATGCCAAGAAAACCGAAGAGAGGGTATGAAGTCCAATTATGGATCTTCGAATTGAGAGAGATATTGAGAGAAATCAAGAATTTTCGCTATTTGTATTTGTTAGATTCATGGACCAAATTCGATTTAGTGGGATCTTTCACTTACCTTTTTTTCCACCAAGAACGTTTTCTGAAACTCTTTGACCCCCGAATTGGGAGTATCCTACTTTCGGGTTCAACAAGCAACCGATCTTTCACGAACAAAGTTGTAGTACTGGTTAAGGGTGTAGTACTGATTCTAGTAGCGGTCCTTCTATCTCGTATGCACCATCAAACTATGGTCGAAAGAAAAAATCTCTATTTGAGGGGGCTTCTTCCTATACCTATGAATTCCATTGGACCCAGAAATGATACATTGTTTCGGTCTTCCCATCGGTTGGTTGTTTCGCTCCTGTATCTTCCAAAAGGGAAAAAGATCTCTGAGAGTTGTTTCATGGATCCGAAAGGGAGTCCTTGGGTTCTCCCAATAACTCAAAAGTGTATCATGCCTGAATCTAACTGGGGTTCGCGGTGGTGGAGGAACCGGATGGGGAAAAAGAGTGATTCTAGTTGTAAGATATCGAAAGAAACCGTAGCTGGAATTGAGATCTCATTCAAAGAGAAAGATATCCAATATCTGGAGTTTCTTTTTGTATCCTATACGACGGATGATCCGATGGTCAGAGACCACGATTCGGAATGGTTTGATGGACTTTCTCCGAGGAAGAAGCGAAACAGAATCAACTTGAATTCGGGACAGCTATTCGAAATCTTAGTGAAACACTGGATTTGTTATCTCATGCCTGCTTTTCGTGAAAAAAGACCAATGGAAGGGGAGGGTTTCTTCAAACAACAGGGATCGAATTTTTTGAGGCAGGTATCGAGAGAGAATTGGATTTGGTTAGACAATGTGTGGTTGGTAAACAAGGATCGGTTTTTTAGCAAGGTACGGAATGTATCGTCAAATATTCAATATGATTCCACAAGATCTAGTTTCGTTCAAGTAACGGATTCTAGCCAATTGAAAGGATCTTCTGATCAATCCAGAGATGCTTTCGATTCCATTAGGAATGAGGATTCGGAATCTCACACATTGATCAATCAAAGAGAGATTCAACAACTCAAAGAAAGATCTATTCTTTTGGATTGGGAGCCTTCCTTTCTTCAAACGGAACGAACCGAGCTAGAATCAGACCGATTCCCGAAAAGCCTTTCTGAAGATTCCTCAATGTCCCGGCTATTCGCGGAACGTGAGAAGCAGATGATTCGTCATCTGCTTCCGGAAGAAATGGAAGAATTTCTTGGGAATTCTACAAGATCAATTCGTTCTTTTTTCTCTGACAGATGGTCAGAACTTCATCTGGGTTCGAATCCTACTGAGAGGTCCGATCCTAATCCTAAATTGTTGAAGAAACAACAGGATGTTTCTTTTGTCCCTTCCCGGCGATCGGAAAAGAAAGAAATAGTGGATCTATTCAAGATAATTCCGTATTTACAAAAGACCATCTCAATTCATCCTATTTCATTAGATGCGGGATGTGATATGGTTCCGAAGGATGAACCGGATCTGGATAGTTCCAATAAGAGTTCATTCTTGACCCAAAATCCATTTTTGGATTTATTTCATCTATTCCATGACCGGAACAGGGTGGGGTCCACGTTACACCACGATTTTGAATCCGAAGAGAGATTTTCAAAAATGGCAGATCTACTCATTCTATCAATCACCGAGCCGGATCTGGTGTATGATTATGATAGGGTATTTTTTCCCTTTTCTGAGGGATTCAACTCCGGGGATGAATCGAAAAAGAAATCTTTATTGGTTGTACCTCCTATTTTTTATGAAGATCCAAAACCAAAAAGAGTGGTATTTGCTAGCAACAACATAATGGAGGCAGTCAATCCATATAGATTGATCCGAAATCTGATTCAAATTCAATATAGCACCTATGGGTACCTAAGAAATTTAGCAAATCGATTCTTTTTAATGGTAATGAATCGCTCCGATCGCAACTTCGACTATGGAATGAAAGGGGATCCAATAGGAAATGAGACTCTGAATCATAGAACTAGAATGAAATATACGATCAACCAACATCTCTCGAATTTGAAAAAAAGTCCGAAGAAAGGGTCCGACCTTCTTAGTTCTCGAACCGAGAGATCCATGAATCGGGATCCTAATGCATATAGATACAAATGGACCCAAAATTTCCAGGAATATTTGGAACATTTCATTTCTGAGGCGAAGAGGCGTTTTCAATTTCAAGTAGTGTTCGATCGATATCATCATCATCGATCTCGATTAGGTAGTCATCGATCTCGATATCGATTCCGTATTCATCTGAATCGATTCCGTATTTATCTGAATCGAGATCGATTCCGTATTCATCTGAATCGATTCCGTATTCATCTGAATCGATTCCGTATTCATCTGAATCGATTATGTAGTCATCTGAATCGATTACGTATGAATCCGACTCAATATTTGATTGATTGGGCCGAGTTTATGGCCAAACTGTCGAAGTCACATCCCTTTTTGACGAAGTCACCTCGTTTCCTTTTGTCGAAGGCATCTTTCTTTTTGTCGAATTCACTTCCCTTTTGGTCGAAGTCACTTCTCTTCTTTTTGTCGAAGTCACTTCTCTTTTTTTCCTTTTTGTCGAAGTCACTTCCTTTTTTCTTTTTGAGTATCGGCCCCATTCCTGGGTCTGAGATCCCCATCTATATCTATGAATTGAAAGGGCCGAATGATCAACTCTGCAATCAGTTGTTAGAATCAATAGGTGTTCAAATCGTTCCTTTTAATAAATGGAAACCCTTCTTATTGGATGATCATGATCCTTCCCAAAAATGGAAATTCTCGATCAATGGAGGCACACTATCACCATTTTTGTTCAATAAGACAAAATGGATGATTGACTCATTCCCTACTAGAAAGAATTGGAGGAAAGACTTTGATAACACGGAGTCCTATTTCTCAATGATATCCCACGATCGAGACAATTGGCTGAATCCTGTGAAAGCATTTCATAGAAGTTCATTGATATCTTCTTTTTCTAAAGCAAATCGACTTCGATTCTTGAATAATCCACATCACTTCTGGTTCTATTGTAACAAAAGATTCCCTTTTTATGTGGAAAAGGCCCTTCTCAAGCATTCGGATCTTACGTATGGACAATTCCTCAATATCTTGTTCATTCGCAACAAAAGATTTTCTTTGTGCGTCGGTAAAAAAAAACATGTTTTTTTGGAGCGAGATACGATTTCACCAATCGAGTCACAGGTATCTAAGATATTCATACCTAACGATTTGCCCCAAAGTGGTGACGAAACGTATAACTTGGACAAATCTTTCCATTTTCCAATTCGATCCGATCCATTCGTTGGTATAGCTATTTATTCGATCGCAGACATTTCTGGAACACCTCTAACAGAGGGACAACTAGTCCATTTTGAAAGAACGGATTGTCCACCTCTTTCAGATATGAATCTATTTGATTCCGAAGGGAAGCAGTATCTCAATTTCAATTCAAACCTGGGTTTGATTCACACTTCATGTGCTGAGAAATCCAAAAAGAGGAAAAACCGGCGTCTTAGGGTTAAGAAACGGCAGATGGATAGAACCCTTCAACGAGAGCGTGCTTTTTCAAATCTCTCAAAATGGAATCTGTTCCAACCCTATATTCCGTGGTTCTTTACTTTAACAGGGTTCAAATATCTAAAATTCGCCCTTTTAGATCCTTTTTCAAACCTATTGCGGAGTCACATATCCATTTTTCAGGATATTCTGGAGACATCATGGTGGATTCTTCAGACAAAATTGTGGGCGATTCTTTCCAAATGGACTCTCAGTGAGATTTCGAGTCAGTGTTTCCAGAATCTTCTTCTGTCCGCAGAAATGATTCATCGAAATAATGAGTCACCCCTATGGCTGAGATCATCAAATGCTCGGGAGTTCCTCATCCTTTTCCTTCTTCTTGTTGCTGGATATCTCGTTGGTACACATCTTCTCTTTGTTTCCCGAGCCTCTAGTGAGTTACAGACGGATTTCAAAAAGATCAAATCTTTGATGATTCCATCATACATGATTGAGTTGCGCAAACTTCTGGATAGGTATCCTACATCTGAGCGGAATTCTTTCTGGTTAAAGAATCTCTTTCTAGTTGCTCTGGAACAATTAGTCTATTTTCTAGAAGCAATATGGGGTTCTGTTTTTAACATGCTATTGGGTGGCGGTCCCGCTTATGGGTTCAAATCCATAGGTTCTAAGAAGAAATTTTGGAATAGCAATCTCATCGGTATCCTGGATTTCCTAAGGATCATACCAAATCCCATCAATCGAATCACTTTTTCGAGAAATACGAGACATCTAAGTCGTACAAGTAAAGAGATCTATTCATTGATAAGAAAAAACGTGAACGTTGAGTGGATTGATGATCAAATAGAATCCTGGGTCGCGAACAGTGATTTGATTGAGGATGAAGAAAGAGAATTCTTGGTTCAGTTCTCCACCTTAACGACAGAAAAAAGGATGGATCAAATGCTATTGAGTCTAACTCATAGTGATGGTTTATCAAAGAATGACTCTAGTTATCAAATGGTTGAACAACTGGGATCAATTTACTTACGATACGTAGTTGACATTCATCAAAAGGATCTAATGAATTATGAGTTCAATAGATCCTGTTTAGCAGAAAGACGGATATTCCTTGCTCATTTTCAGACAATCACTTATTCACAAACCTCGTGTGGGGCTACTCGTTTTCATTTCCCATCTCATGGAAAACCCTTTTCGCTCCGCTTAGCCCTATCCCCCTCTAGGGGTATTTTAGTGATAGGTTCGATAGGAACTGGACGATCCTATTTGGTCAAATCCCTCGCGACAAACTCCTATGTTCCTTTCATTACGGTAGTTCCGAACAAGTTCCTGGATGACATTCCTTATGAGATCGATCCTTATGATAGTGACGCTGCCGATCTTTATAGTGATTATAGTGATTATAGTGATAGTGATGATAGTTACGCTATTGATGAGAGTGACGATATTGATATTGATGAGAGTGACGATAGCGATAGCGATGATGACCTTGATATCGATGATATAGAGCTGCTAAATGAGCTAACTACGGATAGGGATAGACTACTACTAGACCGATTTAGTATCCCCCTTACATTCGAATTAGCAAAAGCAATGTCCCCTTGCATACTCTGGATTCCAAACATTCATGATCTGTCTGTGCGTGCGTCGAATGACTTATCCCTCGGTCTATTAGTGAACTCTCTCTCCAGGGATTGTGAAAGATGCTCCACTAGCAATATCCTTGTTATTGCTTCGACTCATATTCCCAAAAAAGTGGATCCCGCTCTAATAGCTCCGAATAAATTAAATACATGCCTTAAGCTACGAAGGCTTCTTATTCCACAACAACGAAAGCACTTTTTCACTCTTTCATATACTAGGGGATTTCACTTGGAAAAGAAAATGTCCCATCCTAATGGATTCGGGTCCATAACCATGGGTTCCAGTGTACGAGATCTTGTAGCACTTACCAATGAGGCCCTATCCATTAGTATTGCACAGAAGAAATCCATTATAGACACTCATACAATTCGATCCGCTCTTCATAGACAAACTTGGAATTTGCGAGCCAAGGTAAGACCGGTTCCGGATCATGGGATCCTTTTCTATCAGATAGGAAGGGCTGTTGCACAAAATGTACTTCTAAGTAATGGCCCCATAGATCCTATATCTATCTATATGAAGAAGAGATTCCCTAAGGAAGGGGGTTCTTATTTGTACAACTGGTACTTCGAGCTTGCAACGAGCATGAAGAGATTAACGATACTTCTTTATCTTTTGAGTTGTTCTGCCGGCTCGGTCGCTCATGATCTTTGGTCTGTACCCGGACCCGCTGAAAAAAAAGGGATCACTTCTTATTTGGTTGAGACTGATTCTGCTCTAGTTCGTGGCCTATTAGAAGTATTCGAAGGAGAAGGGACTCTGGTGGGATCCTCTCGGACAGAAAAAGATGGCAGTCAGTTTGATAATGATCGAGTGACATTGCTTCTTCGGTCCGAACGAAGGAATCCCTTCGATATGATGCAAAATGGATTTTGTTCTAGCGTTGATCAGAAATTTCTCTATGAAAAAGACGAATCGGAGTTTGAATTGGAAGAAGGGGTTGCATTTGGAGAAGGAGACCTCGACCAGCAACAGATAGAGGAGGATTTCTTCAATGACATAGTTTGGTCTCCTAGAATATGGTACCCCGATCTATTTGGTTGGATCGAAAGGCCCAATGAATTGGGATTTCCCTATTGGTCCCGGTCATTTTGGGGCACGCGGATCATTTCTCATCAAGAGAATGATTCGGAGTTCTTGCAGAGTGGAAGCATGCAGTCCCAGACACGAGATCGATTTTACAAAGAACAAGTCTTTTTTCAATTTCAAATAAGCCAATTTCTTTGGGACCCTGCGAATCCATTCTTTTTCGATGCGCCTGTGTTTTCACGTCGAGAATTCTTTGCAGATCAAGAGATGTCAAAGGAGCTTCTTACTTCCCTAACAAGTCCTCCTACATCGCTGTCTCAAAGCTGGTTCATCAAGAATACGCAAGAAAATAACTTCGAATTGTTGATTCATCGCCAGAGATGTCAGAGATGGCTTAGAACCAATAGTTCATTATCTAATGGGTCTTTCCGTTCGAATATTCTATCCGAGAGTTATCAGTATTTATCAAATCTGTTCCTATCTAACGGAACGCTATTGGATCAAATGACAAAGACATTGTTGAGAAAGAGATGGCTTTTCCCGGATGAGATGAACCATTTGATTCATTTAACAGGAGAAAGATTTCCCATTCCTTAGCCGGAAAGATATGTGGCCATGAAAGGGGGATTAAGTGGAACAGAATTGACCGGGTGGTAGAGTCGTGGAACTACTTGTTTCTTCCATATTTTTGGCCTTAGCTACATGGAACTGCTACTGCGGAAACATGAAAGAATTGAAATCTTAGATCAAAACACGATGTCTGTATGGATGGTCTGAACTGCCTAAACAAGA